TTTTATTACGGATCCACTAGGAAAAATTCAATGCGTAATTTTAGCATACAACGAGTATTCCTAAATAATCTTATTTTATTATTATTGAATTATTTCTTTTTACCAAGTTCAATGTTAGTCAGATTAGTCAACATTTATATGTTTCTCGGCAACAAACAAATTTTATTCCTAACAAGTAGTTTTGTTAGTTGGTTAATTGGTCAGATTTTGATTATGAAATGGATTAGTTTGGTATTAGTATGGATACAGGAAAATTATTCTATTAAATCTAAAAAATCGAATATCCTTATTAGATTGAGTAAATACATTATGTTCGAATTGAGAAATTCTATGTCTCAAATCTTTATTATTTTTTTTTTTATTTCCTGTCTATACTGTTTAGGCAAAACATCGCCACCCCTTTTAATTAAGAAACTCAAAACAACTTCAGAAAGGAATGAAATTGAGAAACAAATAGATGGATCCATAATGAAAGTAACTAAACAAGAAAAAAAGAGATCCATCGAAGAAGATCTTTTTGCTTCTATTTTATCGGAAGAGGGAGAGGATTCGTACAAAATTGATGAAACAGAGGAAAAAGACATCTTCCAATTCGAAAAACCTCTTATAAATATTCTTTTCGATTCGAAACTATGGAATCGTCCCAGTCGATATATCAAAAATCATCGATTTGAAAATGCTATAAAAAATGAAATGTCACAATATTTTTTTTATCCATGTCAAAGTGATGGAAAAGAAAAAATATCTTTTACGTACCCACCTAGTTTATCAATTGTTGTTGAAATGATGCAAAGAAAAATGTCTCTCTTGACAACAGAAAAACTCACTCATGAATTGAATAATTATTGGAGTTCCACTAATGAAAAAAAAAGAAAGAGCCTAAGCAAAAAAATTTGGAATAGTGCAAAAGCTCTAGATAAAGAATTTCTTGCTATGGATGTAATCGAAAAAAGGATTCGATTGGGTAATGATGAGACTAAAAAAAAACACTTACCTAAAATATATGACCCTTTCTTGAACGGACCCTATCGCGGACGAATCAAAAACAGTTTTTCGCTCTTAATCAAAAATAAAACTTACAAAAAAAATGATATTTGGATAAATAAGATTCATGGTATCCTTTTTCATATTAATTATTCAGAACTTGAACAGAAAATGGATATGTTTGATAGAAAATCATTCTCAACTGAAATTAGTTCTATTTTGAACTTAATCAGTGAATTTTCTGGAAAAGGAAAATCAGTATCAAGTTTTTATTTTAAGCGACTTTTTTCATTTCCAAAACATGAACAAATAAGAATTACTTCAGAAGATGAAAAAAAAAAAATGAAATTCTTATTTGACGCAGTTATAACTGATCCGAACGAGAAAACTATTGTAAATAGAAAAAAATCGATTGGGAAAAAAGAAATCAGTAAAACAATTCCTCGATGGTCATACAAATTTATTAACGAGTTGGAACAAGTAGAAGGAGAAAAGCAAGAGGAAGAAAAGAAAAAAAACAAAGAAAATGAATCCGAGGATTATAAAATTCGTTCAAGAAAAGCCAAACGTATAGTGATTTTTATTAATAAGAACTCAAAGAATGACGATACTTCTACCGATAACCAGAATAGGAATAAAAAATATAAAAAAAGGAGAGAAGATGAATTGGCTTTAATACGTTATGTACAACAATCGGATTTTCGTCGAGACATAATAATAGGATCTCTACGCAGTCAAAGACGTAAAACAATTATTTTGAAACTCTTTCAAGCAAACGCGCATTCTCCTCTTTTTTGGGACAAAATTAAGAAATACTCTTTCTTTTTTGATATTTTGAAGTCAATGAAAATTCTTTTTCATTTTAAAAATGAAATGTGGAAAAACAGAGAATTAAAAATTTCGGATTATGCGGAAGACGAGAGAGAAAAAAGGCAGAAGGAAGAGGAGCAAAAAAGAAAAGAATACGAACAAGATGAAGAAAAGCGTATGGAAATAGCAGAAACCTGGGATAGCATTGTATTTGCTCAAGGAGTAAGAGGTATTTTATTATTAACCCATGCGATTCTTAGAAAATATATTCTATTCCCTTTATTGATAATAACTAAAAATATTGTTCGTATGCTATTCTTTCAAAATCCCGAATGGTCGCAGGATTTAAAGGATTTGAATAGAGAAATACATATTAAATGTACTTATGATGGCGTTCCATTATCAGAAACAGAATTTCCAAAAAACTGGCTTTCAGAAGGTATTCAGATAAAGATATTATTTCCCTTTCGTTTGAAACCTTGGCACAGATCGAAGCTACGATCCCCCCAAAAAGAAAAGTATCCAACGAAAACGAAAAAAAAAGCGCAAAAACAAAAAAAAGAAGCAAATTTTTGCTTTTTAAGCACTTGGGGAATGGAAGTTGAATTGCCTTTTGGTTCTCCTATCTCATTTGACTTTTCATTTTTTTTTGATCCCATTTTAAAAGAACTAAAAAAAAGAATTAAAAATTGGAATTGTTTTTTTTTTCTATTTCTAAAAGTTTTAACCGAAAAAAAAAAAAAAATTCTAAATGTTTCAAAAGAAAGAGTAAAATGGATCATGAAAAGGATTCTATTTAGAAAAGAAAAAATTATAAAAGAAATAAGAAAAAAATTATCAAAAAGAAAACAAATTACTTTATTTGAATTGAAAGAAATCTATGAAGTGAGTAAAACTCAAAAAGATTCAATAATCAGTAATAGTAATCGAATGAACTACGAATCGTCCATTCCAATTCAATCTATTAATTGGACAAATTTTTCATTGACAGAAAAAAAAATAAAAGATCTGAATGATCGAACAAAGACAATCCTAAAGCAAATAGAAAAAATTACAAAAAACAAGAAAAAGGGGTTTCGAACTCCAGAGATAAATATTCGTTTTAACAAAACACATTCTGATGATAAAAGAAAAAGATTCGAATCCCCCCAAACTATTTGGTCGATATTAAAAAGAAGAAATATTCGATCAATCCACAAATCATATTTTGTTTTTCAATTTTTCATTGAAAGGATATCTATAGATATCTTTCTATGTATCATTAAAATTCCTAGCATGAATGTCCAACTTTTTGTTGAATCAACAAAAAAAATTATTAAAGAATACACTTACCATAATGAAGCAAATGAAAAAAGAATTGAGAAAACAAATAAAAAGATAATTCAATTTATTTCGATTATAAAAAAATCAATTTCGAATATTGGTAATTCACAGATTTTTTGTGACGTACCCTCTTTCTCACAAGCATATGTATTTTACAAATTATCACAAACCCAAGTTATTGAATATAAGTTAAGATCCGTTTTTCAATATCCTGGAACATCCCTTTTTCTTAAGAATGAAATAAAGGATTATTTTGGGGGGGTACAAGGAATGTGCCAGTCCAAATTAAGACATAAAAAGACTCACAATTCTGTAATGAATCAATGGAAAAATTGGTTAAGGGGTTATTATCAATATGATTTATCTCAGAGTAGATGGTCTATATTAGTATCACAAAAATGGCGAAATAGAATCCACAAATGTCGTATGGCTCAAAAAAAAAAAAAAGATTTAACCAAATGTGATTCATATGAAAAAAACCGATTAATTCTTTACAAAAAACAAGAAGTAAATTTATTAACAAATCGAAAAAAAAAAATTAAAAAACAATATAGATATGATCTTTTATCATATAAATCTCTTAATTATACAGATAAGAAAGACTCATCTGTTTCTCGATATGGATCACCATTACACGCCAATAATGACAAAACATTTTCTTATAATTACAGCACGCGTAAACGCAAATTATTTGATATGGAAGATGATATCCCTATCAAGAATTATATAGGGGAAGATGGTATTATAGATATGGAAAAAAACCTGGATAGACAGTATTTTGATTGGAGACTTCTGAATTTTTATCTTAGAAATAAGAGAGATATTGAGGCCTGGATTGATACCGATTATTATCTTATGATTCACCAAGAAATCAACCCGTCCAACCAAAAAAGTTTTTTTTTTGATTGGATGGGAATGAATGTAGAAATACTAAATCGTTCCATATCGAATCTGGAACTTTGGTTCTTCTCAAAATTTGTAAAATTTTATAAAACATATACAAGTAAACCATGGGTCATACCAATCCAATTCCTTTTTTTCAATTTTAATGTGAAAAAAAATGATAATGAAAATAAAAGTATCACCAGAAAGCAAAAAATAGATATTTTTAGACCACCATCAAATAAAATAAAATACAAGAACAATATAGAAGAACTAAATTTATTACTAAAAAGGTATTTGCGTTTTCAATTGAAATGGAATAATTGTTTAGATGAAAAAATAATGAATAATATCGAAATATATTGTCTCTTGCTTAGACTGACAAATCTAAAAGACGTTGCTATTTCCTCGATTCAAAAAGGAGATTTAAGTCTAGATATTATGATGATTCAGGATTTACTCCTTCCACAATTGATGAAAAATAATGGAATATTTGTTGTCGAACCAGTTCGTCTGTCTATAAAAAACAATGGACAATTTTTTATGTATCAAACCATAGGCGTTTCATTGATTCATAAAAGTAAGCACAAATTTCAATTTCATCAAAGATACCCAGAAAAAAGCTATGTTGATAAGACGAATTTTGATGAACCCATTACAAAGCATCAAAAGATGACTGAAAATAAAGAAAAAAATCATTATGATTTACTTGTTCCTGAAAATATTTTATCCTCTAGACGTCGTAGAGAATTGAGAATTCTAATTTGTTTCAATTCTGGGAATCGAGGTGGTATGCATCAAAATACGGCATTTTACAATGGGAATAAAGTAAATAATTTCTGTCAAGTTTTTGCTAAAAGGAAATATCTTGATAGAGATAAAAAAAAACTCATTTTTTTAAAATTATTTCTTTGGCCAAATTATCGCGTAGAAGATTTAGTTTGTATGAATCGATATTGGTTTGATACCAATAATGGCAGCCGTTTCAGTATGCTAAGGATACATATGTATCCGCGATTGAAAATTCGTTAATCTATATTTAAATATTTTAATTTCTATTTTAATTTTTTCTGTTTCTCGTAACATATCTGTCCTACGAAGACAAATAAATACACACACGCATTGTCTTCCCTTACCTTCTATTCGAAGGCATGATCCTAATTGAATGATGTATCCATTCGATCTAGAAATGAATCAGACAAAATCTTCTTAATTTATTTTTTTATTTTTTAAATAAAAATTATTTTAAAATAAAATTTTTGTATTTTCTGAATGCATAAACATTGAATTGAATTGATTAATAATAAGAAATTCAATTTGAAAAAAAAAATTAGGAATTATTAAGGAAATTCAACTTATTATATATAGCAAATTCAAAAAATAGTGTCATTATTATTATTACTGATCAAAAAAAAATATCTATCTATCTATTCTTCTATGTATCTATATAGATAGATAGATATAAAAAAAAGAGGAGAGGAAAGCTTTTGTTTTATGGTAGAAAATTCATTTATACTAGTCATTTCACAAGAAAAAAAAGAAAAAAATCCAGGATCGGTTGAATTTCAAGTATTCAATTTCACCAATAAGATACGAAGACTTACTTCACATTTGGAATTGCACAGAAAAGACTACTTATCTCAAAGAGGTTTACGTAAAATTCTGGGAAAACGCCAACGACTACTGTCTTATTTGTCAAAGAGAAATGTAATACGTTATAAAAAATTAATTAATCAGTTGGATATTCGGGAGTCAAAAACTCGTTAATTTGAAGAATCTTTTTTAATTATTCGATTTATTAGATCTAGATCTTGAATTTTGATGAACTTCTTTTTGTTTTAAGCAATTCAATGAATCGAGGAAAAACCTATGAATGCTCCAGCTACAAGAAAAGACCTCATGATAGTCAATATGGGCCCTCAGCACCCATCAATGCACGGTGTTCTTCGACTCATTGTTACTCTAGATGGTGAAGATGTTATTGATTGTGAACCAATATTGGGTTATTTACATAGAGGGATGGAAAAAATTGCAGAAAACCGAACAATTATACAATATCTGCCTTATGTAACACGTTGGGATTATTTAGCTACTATGTTCCCCGAAGCAATAACCATAAATGGACCGGAACAGTTAGGAAATATTCAAGTACCTAAAAGAGCCAGCTATATCCGAGTAATTATGTTGGAGTTGAGTCGTATAGCTTCTCACCTGCTATGGCTTGGACCTTTTATGGCAGATATTGGTGCACAAACTCCTTTCTTCTATATTTTCAGAGAAAGAGAATTTATATATGATCTATTCGAAGCTGCCACCGGTATGAGAATGATGCATAATTATTTTCGTATCGGAGGAGTAGCGGCTGATCTACCTCATGGCTGGATAGATAAATGTTTTGATTTCTGCGATTATTTTTTAACAGGGGTTGTTGAATATCAAAAACTTATTACACAAAATCCTATTTTTTTAGAACGGGTTGAGGGAGTAGGCAGTATTGGTGGAGAGGAAGTAATAAATTGGGGTTTATCAGGACCAATGCTTCGGGCTTCCGGAATAGAATGGGATCTTCGTAAAGTTGATCATTATGAGTGTTACGACGAATTGGATTGGGAAGTTCAATGGCAAAAAGAAGGAGATTCATTAGCCCGTTATTTAGTCCGAATTGGTGAAATGACGGAATCCATAAAAATTATTCAACAGGCTCTGGAAGGAATTCCCGGCGGGCCATATGAGAATTTAGAATTACGCTGCTTTGATTTTGATAGGGAAAAGGATCCAAACTGGAATGATTTTGAATATCGATTCATTAGTAAAAAACCTTCTCCGATTTTTGAATTGCCGAAACAAGAACTTTATGTGAGAGTTGAAGCACCAAAGGGAGAATTAGGAATTTTTCTAATAGGGGATAAGAATGGTTTTCCTTGGAGATGGAAAATTCGTCCACCAGGTTTTATCAATTTGCAAATTCTTCCTCAGTTAGTTAAAAGAATGAAATTGGCTGATATTATGACGATACTAGGTAGCATAGATATCATTATGGGAGAAGTTGATCGTTGAAATGAGAATTTATACAACAGAAGTACAAGATATCAATTCTTTTTCCAGATTGGAATCTTTAAAAGAGGTCTATGGAATTCTATGGGTACTTGTCCCTATTTTTACTCTTGTATTGGGAATCACAATGGGTGTACTAGTGATTGTATGGCTAGAAAGAGAAATATCCGCAGGGATCCAACAGCGTATTGGACCTGAATACGCCGGTCCTTTGGGAGTTCTTCAAGCTATAGCCGATGGAACAAAACTACTTTTCAAAGAAAATCTTCTTCCATCTAGGGGAAATACTCGTTTATTCAGTATCGGACCATCCATATCAGTCATATCAATTCTAGTAAGCTATTCAGTAATTCCTTTTGGATATAACTTTATTTTAGCTGATCTTAATATTGGTGTTTTTTTATGGATTGCTATTTCGAGTATTGCTCCCGTTGGACTTCTTATGTCCGGATATGGATCAAATAATAAATATTCCTTTTTGGGTGGTCTACGGGCTGCTGCTCAATCGATTAGTTATGAAATACCATTAACTCTATGTGTGTTATCAATATCTCTACGTGCGATTCGGTGAGACAGAAACTTTTCCATGCTCCCTTTTTCTTTTCTAGGTTTTATAGGAAAGAAGAAGTAGAATAAATTGAATAGATATCTTCATTTTTTATTCATTATTATTATTCGGAGTTCGGATTGATGAACTAAATCAGATAGTTAGATGGGTGAAATAAAACAGCTTGTATTTAATTTGAATTTTATTTAATTTGCAGTCAAAATATTGAGTCTCATTTTCTATGTATTAAGAAAAAAATGAAGTGGAAAAAAAAAAAATGGAAGGGGCCCTTTTCCCCAAGATTGGTTGCTTTAGTCATCCTGTCTTGAAGCGGGCTCAAAAGACCAAGACCAACCTTATTTGAGTTTTCACTACCATTTGTATGAATTACCATACATGTATTACGATAAATAAAGGAGTAGGGGATTGATAAAAAAGAAAATGATTGGATGGTTAGAAACACCAAGATACACAAAGGATTAGTAATGGAGATTATGTAAATTATATTATCGAAAAGAGTATTTCTGCAGAATATAAGCAGAATATAAAAAGAATACTAATTGGGGCTTAAAATTGGTAGAAATAATCAGGCAGTACTCCCCACAATTCCGGTCCAGAGTATAGGCTACTATCCACCGATTAAATAAATATGACTATCAGGAACGAAATAATCCTTTAAATTTTTTTTAAGTTCTCCTTTTGTACATAAAAAAGAAAACAAAACCAAAACTAAGAAGGAAAAAAAGAAAGAATCAATTAATATAATACAATTCGAATAAACAATAAACAAATCAGAGATCCCTTTTTATTATTTCTTATATCCATATTTCATGGAGATAGAATTCATATCTTAATTCATATTCTTTTTTGGAATCGAAAAGTATAAGTTATTAATAAATTTAAGGAGTATTTTATTGAAGAATTAAGTTATTACTCAACCAATTCCATTTTTTAGGGGATAAGATCAATTCAGAAGTAACTTTTTATTTCATTTTTTTTTATTATAATTCGAACAGACAGAATTCAATTGGTTTAATTCAGGACCGTCCAATAAAAATGAAGCCCACCTATCCTTAGGGATATATCAAGAAAAATAAACGGTGCCGTCCTTAGATTTATTTATGGCCTTCGAGGAGCCGTATGAGGTGAAAATCTCATGTACGGTTCTGTAATAGCGATGGGAACAGTAATGTTATCACCGACTATGATTATCTAACAGTTTAAGTACAGTTGATATAGTGGATTCGCAATCAAAATATGGTTTTTGGGGGTGGAATTTATGGCGTCAACCTATAGGTTTTATTGTTTTTCTAATTTCTTCGCTAGCGGAATGTGAAAGATTACCTTTTGATTTACCAGAAGCAGAAGAAGAATTAGTAGCCGGTTATCAAACCGAATATTCGGGTATAAGATTTGGTTTATTTTATGTTGCTTCCTATTTAAACCTATTAGTTTCTTCATTATTTGTAACGGTTCTTTACTTAGGCGGTTGGAATACCCCTACCCCGTACATATTCGTTTCTAAACTTTTTGAAATAAATAAAGTGTGTGGAGTTTTTGGAACTACAATTGGTATCTTTATTACATTAGCTAAAACTTATTTCTTCTTGTTCATTTCTATCACAACAAGATGGACTTTACCTAGGCTAAGAATGGACCAATTATTAAATCTTGGATGGAAATTTCTTTTACCTATTTCTCTCGGTAATCTATTATTAACAACTTCGTCTCAACTGCTTTCACTGTAAAAAATGAATATTCTATATTGATAACTTGTCTCAAACAAGAGAAAGAAACAAAATAAAGTTATTCATAGATATTCACGATATGTTCCTTATGGTAACTGGGTTCATGAATTATGGTCAACAAACAGTACGAGCTGCAAGGTACATTGGTCAAAGTTTTATGATTACCCTATCCCACGCAAATCGTTTCCCTGTAACTATTCAATATCCTTATGAAAAATTAATCACATCGGAGCGTTTCCGCGGTCGAATCCATTTTGAATTTGATAAATGCATTGCTTGTGAAGTATGTGTTCGTGTATGTCCTATAGATCTACCTGTTGTTGATTGGAAACTGGAAACTTATATTCGAAAGAAACGATTGCTTAATTACAGTATTGATTTCGGGATCTGTATATTTTGTGGTAATTGCGTTGAGTATTGTCCAACAAATTGTTTATCAATGACTGAAGAATATGAACTTTCGACTTATGATCGTCACGAATTGAATTATAATCAAATTGCTTTGGGCCGTTTACCAATGTCAGTAATTGACGATTATACAATTCGAACAATTTTAAACTCGTCTCAATTCCAATAAAAAGAAAATAATCATAAAAAAATTATATAAATTTTACATAATTATATAAAATTTATATATATATAAGAAAATATAAAATAATCTAATGGATTCTATAGAATTTTAAAAAATGAAATCATATATTATAAATAATAATATACTTATAAATAATGATATATTTAAAATATATCAAATCAATAGTAAATAGTATAGGAAGAAAATAGTAAAAAATTAAATAAATATAGATAGATAGATAGAATAAATATTATTAGATAGAATAAATATTATTATAATAATCTCGAAATTAAAATCGATTTGTAATTTTTTCCAAAACCAAAAATGGAATTTATAGAATAAATATATACTATATATATAGAGAGAGAGAGTATAGAGTATAGCTTCTAACTACTCTTTCGTATAAAGAATGAGATTCTTCCTAGAACTGTACCTATATCAACTCACACTCCTTAGGAGTTAATTCAATTACTAATTTAGTATATAAATTTTTTTCCTGGTCGTATCAATAAGGTCATGAAATTTCGATTTTTTATTTCTTATTTTCCATATAATGGATTTGCCTGAACCGATACATGATTTTCTTTTAGTCTTTCTAGGATCAGTTCTTGTATTAGGAAGTATAGGAGTAGTATTATTTACCAACCCAATTTTTTCTGCCTTTTCGTTGGGACTGGTTCTTGTTTGTATATCTTTATTCTATATTTTATCAAACTCCCATTTTATAGCTGCGGCACAGCTACTTATTTACGTAGGAGCTATAAATGTTTTAATCATATTTGCTGTGATGTTCATGAAAGGTTCAGAATATTCCCACAATTTTTATTTTTGGACCGTTGGGGACGGAGTTACTTTGATAGTTTGTATAAGTATTTTTGTTTCACTAATGACTACTATTCCAGATACATCATGGTCCGGGATTATTTGGACTACAAGATCAAATCAGATTATCGAACAAGATTTGATAAGTAATAGTCAACAAATTGGAATTCATTTATCAACAGATTTTTTTCTTCCATTTGAACTCATTTCAATAATTCTTTTAGCTGCTTTGATAGGTGCAATTGTCGTGGCCCGACAGTAAAAAATCTTTAGAACTATCAACAGCAATTCAAATTCCATTTTGCTCTATCTTATCCCATCCATTTCCTTTCAATTCTATGGGAAAGGGAAAGATTGTTTCTGTTTCAAATCATTTTTTTATTCGATTTAATGTATTCTATTCTTTTGGTTTTGTTCGATTCTCTAGTCAATGGAATCCGTTGATTGAATTGTTGTTCATATTGAAATGAATCGAAATTATTAAGGAGTTGGTCAATGATGCTCGAACATGTACTTGTTTTGAGTGCCTTTTTATTTTCTATCGGTATCTATGGATTGATCACGAGCCAAAATATGGTTAGAGCCCTTATGTGTCTTGAACTTATACTGAATGCGGTTAATATAAATTTCGTAACATTTTCTGATTTTTTTGATAGTCGTCAATTAAAAGGAAATATTTTTTCCATTTTTGTTATAGCTATTGCAGCCGCTGAAGCAGCTATCGGACCAGCTATTGTTTCATCAATTTATCGTAACAGAAAATCAATTCGTATCAATCAATCGAATTTGTTGAATAAATAAATGAATAAAAAAAATAGTATTAATCATAAACATTATAGAATATTAAAAGTAGAATATGAATATTCATCAATTCGCAATTAAAATTAACATGTATGATACATAACGTATGATCATGTTTGCGAAAACGTAAGAAATCAAAGTATCTTGGCCCTCTTTTAGGAACTTGATCCAGAAGTAGATTGATTGGAAAACGTCTGGTAAATCGTTGATTCATCTGGTGTCTAAATATATGATTCATTTAAAAATTTTACTAGATCGAAAATTTCTGATGTTCAAAAACTAATAGACCCAATGTCACATTCAGTAAAGATTTATGATACCTGTATAGGATGTACTCAATGTGTCCGAGCTTGTCCGACAGATGTATTAGAAATGATACCTTGGGACGGATGTAAAGCTAAGCAAATTGCTTCTGCTCCAAGAACAGAGGATTGTGTCGGCTGTAAAAGATGTGAATCTGCCTGTCCGACGGATTTCTTGAGTGTTCGAGTTTATTTATGGCATGAAACAACTAGAAGCATGGGTCTAGCTTATTGATTGATACGTTTCAAAAAACCTCACACGAATACGTTTTTTTACTGACAAAAACCCGTCCTCAAAACATAAAAATAAAAAGTCGTTTTGAGCACGGGTTTTCTGGCCCAAGTGTATCTTATTTTTACCACGAATTTTTTTCCTTGGTTAACAATAATTGTAGTTTTGCCAATATCCGCGGGTTCCTTAATCTTCTTATTTCCTCATAGAGGAAATAAGGTAATTCGCTGGTATACTATTTGTATATGCTTAATAGATCTCCTTCTAACAACCTATGCATTCTGTTATCATTTCGAATTGGACGATCCATTAATGCAACTGACGGAGAATTATAAATGGATAAATTTTTTTGATTTTTATTGGAGATTCGGAATAGATGGACTCTCTATCGGACCGATTTTACTCACGGGATTTATCACCACTTTTGCGACTTTGGCGGCTCAGCCGGTCACTCGGGAATCCAAATTATTCCATTTTCTGATGTTAGCAATGTATAGTGGTCAAATAGGATCATTTTCTTCTCGAGACATTTTACTTTTTTTCATCATGTGGGAAGTAGAATTAATTCCTGTTTATCTACTTTTATCCATGTGGGGGGGAAAGAAACGTTTGTATTCAGCTACAAAGTTCATTTTGTACACTGCAGGAAGTTCCGTTTTTTTATTAATGGGAGTTCTAGGTATCGGTTTATATGGTTCCAATGAACCAGCATTAAATTTGGAAACATCAGCTAATCAATCATATCCTTTGGCACTGGAAATAATATTCTATATTGGATTTCTTATTGCTTTTGCTGTAAAATCGCCGATTATACCCTTACATACATGGTTACCAGACACCCATGGAGAAGCACATTACAGTACTTGTATGCTTTTAGCCGGAATTTTATTAAAAATGGGAGCGTATGGATTGGTTCGAATTAATATGGAATTATTCCCCCACGCTCATTCTATATTCTCTCCCGGGTTAATGATATTAGGCGCAATTCAAATAATCTATGCCGCTTCAACATCTCTTGGTCAACGTAATTTAAAAAAAAGAATAGCTTATTCCTCTGTATCTCATATGGGTTTCATAATTATAGGAATTGGTTCGATAAGCGATACGGGACTCAATGGAGCCATTTTACAAATAATCTCGCATGGGTTTATTGGCGCTGCGCTTTTTTTCTTGGCAGGAACGGGTTATGATAGAATACGTCTTCTTTATCTCGACGAAATGGGTGGAATGGCTATCTCACTGCCAAAAATATTCACGGTGTTCAGTATCTTATCGATGGCTTCCCTTGCATTGCCAGGCATGAGCGGTTTTGTTGCAGAATTGATAGTCTTTTTTGGAATAATTACGAGTCAAAAATTTCTTTTAATGACAAAAATACTAATTACTTTTGTAACGGCCATTGGAATGATATTAACTCCTATTTATTCATTATCTATGTTACGCCAGATGTTCTATGGATACACGCTTTTTAATACACCAAACTCTTATTTTTTTGATTCTGGGCCGCGAGAGTTATTTATTTCGATTTCGATCCTTTTACCTGTAATAGGTATTGGTATTTATCCGGATTTTATTTTCTCATTATCAGTTGAGAAGGTCGAAGCTATTCTATCGAATTTTTTATAGATAGTTTTCATGAAATAAAAAAAAAGATTTCTTTTTTCATTGTATAATGGACACTATTAAAAAAAAAAAAGAGCAAGAAATCTTTTTCTTCTATCATCTTAACTTAAAAAGGAATTGTAACCAGATATCTTTGATGGTTGGGAGAACCCCTTGAATCACTACATTAGTGGATTCTAAGGGGTTCTCGACGGTTTATGTCAAGTTTTATTATATGCTTACTATGTTTGTATTTGTCAGACCCCTTCTTTATTCAATTCACTTAAACTCAATTTGATGTAAATGAACCATAACTATGTAATCCTATTCCTAATAGATTGATCCCAAAATAACATACCCAAATTATAAGAAAGCCCATAGAGGCTACTATTGAAGAATTTACCCCTTCCAATTTTTTTCTAGTATGTAAAAAAATCGCGAATATTGTCCAAGTAATAAACGCCCAAGTTTCCTTTGGATCCCAATTCCAATAGGATCCCCATGCCTCATTAGCCCATACTGCTCCCGAAAGAATACCTATGGTTAAAAAGAGAAACCCTAGACTAATAATACGATGACTCCAACGATCCAATTGTTGAATAAATTGGTATCTGTAAAAATTTCGAAAAGAAAGAAAAGAAGTGTTTCGTAAAATATTATTTCTCTTGTTCAGGTATTTGATCTCGGCAAAAGAAAATGACTCATTTAAAAAAGAAAAATTATTGCTATTACCAATAATCCTTATGACTTTTCGAAATGTAATGACTAAAAGAGCTACTGATAATAATGAGCCACATAAAAGAGCTGCATAGCCCAATACCATCATACTTACATGCATCATTAACCAATGGGATTGGAGAGCGGGTACTAATATTGTGGATTGATGCATTTTGATTAAAAGACCCGAAGTAGCAAAGCCTTGGGTCAAAATAACACTTGGTGCGATTATTGTGCTTAAATGGTTTTTATGTTTTTTAAAAGTAAAAGACGGAATCATATTAAAAATGGAAAAACTCCATGAAAGAAAGATTAATGATTCATATAAATCACTTAATGGTAAATGCCCCGAAAAAATCCAACGAGTAACTAATAATCCTGTTATACAGAAACAAGTTACTATCATGCCTTTTCCCAACGAATCATATAGTCCTACGATTTCATTGAGTGATAAGTTTATCAAATGAATTGCAATTACAATTGATACGACCGAAAATGATATATGAGTTAATATATGCTCTAAAGTTGAAAATATCATAAAAAAAAGGGTCCACTAATTATAGGAATGGAAATCGGGAATGGAATTCATTCTAGGACTTACTCTTTTCGAAGATAAGATGCCATGCCGCCACTCGGACTCGAACCGAGATGCTCTAGCACTGCTTCCTAAGAGCAGCGTGTCTACCGATTTCACCATAGCGGCTTGCTCGAAATCATAATAATCTATTTTTAGTACATCGTCGAGATTGAAAGAGTCAATTCAAATGTAATACAATATTTGTTTAGTAAACATAAAAATCGAAACATTCAAAAATTTTTATTTTTTGAAGATTGGAATATTCCAATTACAATAAGAATTCTTATTATCATTCGTTTTTCGTTTTGAGTGTCAATTTTATTAAGTTAAGTTAGTAATGGGAGTGGGGTTTTTCATAGTTTATCCTTTCTGAAAATGGCACCGTTGTAACTAGATCTAGACAGTTCTGACTTCAACCTCTGAAACAAAAAATTTGCTTTGTCATTTGTGTTTTTAAATGATTCATTTTTTTTTTTATTTAAATAATTAAATAAAATAAATAAAAAATATACATTTCTTTTTGAAAGAAAAATAGTATTTTTATGAATCACAAATTTAGTTAGCACTCTATTCCAAGAATTTATATAAATAAACATTTGCATAGCTTTGTATTAATCATTAGAATTTTTGTTGTGTTGAAAAGTTAATATATAAGTTAATATTTCGAAAACCAATTAAAAAAAAATTATTAAGATATCAGATAAAAAATACTTTTGATTTCGATCGTAATTGTACCCTCTTTTATTTTAAGATCCATCTTGGAGCATTTCAATTTGGAAATTTTTATTTCCAATAAACCAAAAAAGGGAAGGGTGACTTTTCAATTGGGTTAAAAAAAGAGGGTATATATATAATATAAATATATGATAGCTAGTTAATATCGTTAGTGATAGTAATTTAGAGAATATAATAAAGTACTTCCAAAATTTACAAAAACAAGTTTGAAATCAATTAGTTGCAATGCCCAATAATGTGTCCCATTTCATTTATTTTTTTACTAAAGATTTTCTATCTACTTAGTATACTAATACTAATACTAATATACTAATAGTATACTAATACCAAAAAAATTGGTTATTGATTATTCGGTCGATGGGGAAAATGAAACTCTTCATTCCAAAAATGAGAAAACATACTTCAAAAAGTTGAAATTTTGTTATGTTTATTCTTTTTTTGTTGTTTCAAAAACCAGTACCATTCTTTCTATATAGAATATAGATATCTATAAAGAAATCGATTCGAAATCTATAGCTATAGAAAAAGAAAAAATTATATATCTATAGAAAAACGAAATAAAATTTAAAATTAGAAAAGAATAAACGAGATTAGTCTATTCTTCGAGTCCGGCAAAATTCAAAGATTACTCCAATATTTGTATTTGTTGCACAAAAAAACTTTTTGAGTTCCCTGTAGAAAGAGATGTGGCTAACGAAAAAGATTTCAATGTTGTCCAATATCCCTTTTTTTTCCAAATCTTTTTACGAATCCGTTTTTTTGATATAGAAGTACGTTTTTTTGGAACTGCCATTCAAAAAATTATACTAGTTTATTCATTACTATAGTTCATGTGAAAGACATCTATTATTCAAAATGAATTGTTCTTTAATTAGACCTATATCTATCCACTTTTTTTTTCTAGGTTACATTCCCTTAATATGCATATGTAAAAATCACATAGTCTTATAGTCTTTTTGTTTTTTGTTCCTAGTAATATTTTATGTAATTCTTACAAAAAAAAAAGAAGACTGTCTGTCTGGTTATATCTCTGTCTATTTTCGTCGTACTCCATTTATACATCGAATAAAATAAATTGAAAAATTTAAGAAACCAACCCTTATCTTATCTTGCTTAAAAATGAATTGCTCAAGCTCGAAGAAAGAGTGTGCCTAATTTCCATTTGAAAATTTAATCAGACCGGTCGTTAATCTATTAAAAGATACATGATTTAAAAAAAAAATAATGTATTTATTCTCTGCTATGTATTTTTTCTCTGCTATGTAAAGGAAACTCTTGAATATCATAATCTTTTTTACAAACTTAGATGTCTTTTATTGTAACGGGAAATAATCAATTAGTTCCAAAATGAACGAAAATTTTTCGGAATAAACAAACTCAATAATTTTTTATTTTATTGAGGGATTCATATCAAAATAAACTAATTTTTTGGTGTAATTTTTTCTATTCACTCTAACTCTATGAGGTGTAAATTATTGTAATATAAAATATTTTTCTGTTTTATTAATATTACTAACTAAAAATATTACTAACGAAAAAAACCAAAAAAGAAAGTTTCTTTTTTACTAAGAATTTGGTCATATCATTTGACTCATTTTCACTTCGTGCTTTGCAATATTGGATTGAAGTTATTGTACAAAGATTTAAAATAATTAAGAATAGAGAATTCTGTTTAAGTTTTGCATATCTTAATTTTTCTTTTATTAACTGAACCTTTCAAACGAGCTAAAACCGGCGAATAAGAAACAAAACTCATTAAGATTAAGAAGAAAAAGATTTTTTTTTATTTTTTTGTATGGAATATACATATCAATATTCGTGGATTATACCTTTCATTCCACTTTTCGTTCCTATGTTAATAGGAATGGGACTTCTCCTTTTTCCGACGGCAACAAAAAATCTTCGTCGTGTGTGGGCTTTTCCTAGTGTTTTATTGTTAAGTATAGTTATGATTTTTTCGATCGATTTGTCTATTCATCAAATAAATACCAGTTCTATCTATCAATATGTATGGTCTTGGACTATCAATAATGATCTTTCTTTAGAGTTTGGTCACTTGATTGATTCACTTACTTCTATTATGTCAATATTAATCACTACTGTTGGAATTTTGGTTCTTATTTATAGTGACAATTATATGTCTCATGATCAAGGATATTGGAGATTTTTTGCTTATATGAGTTTTTTTAATACTTCAATGTTGGGATTGGTTACCAGTTCGAATTTGATACAAATTTATATCTTTTGGGAATTCGTTGGAATGTCTTCCTATTTTTTAATAGGTTTTTGGTTCACACGCCCTATCGCGGCAAATGCTTGTCAAAAAGCGTTTATAACTAATCGTGTAGGAGATTTTGGTTTATTATTAGGAATTTTAGGTCTTTACTGGATAACCGGTAGTTTGGAATTTCGGGATTTGTTTGAAATATTCAAAAACTTGATTTCGAATAATGAGGTAAATCTTTTATTTATTACTTTGTGTGCCTTCCTATTATTTGCCGGTTCCGTTGCTAAATCTGCCCAATTTCCCCTTCATGTATGGTTACCGGATGCTATGGAAGGGCCTACCCCTATTTCAGCTCTTATACATGCTGCTACTATGGTAGCGGCGGGAATTTTTCTTGTAGCCCGGTTTTTTCCTCTTTTCATAGTTCTACCTTCCATAATGAATGGAATAGCTTTGATAGGTATAATAACGGTAGTATTAGGGGCTACTTTAGCTCTTGCTCAAACGGATATTAAGAGAGGTTTGGCTTATTCTACAATGTCTCAATTGGGTTATATGATGTTAGCTCTAGGTATGGGTTCTTATCGAGCCGCTTTATTTCATTTGATTACTCATGCTTATTCAAAAGCGTTGTTGTTTTTAGGATCTGGATCGATTATTCATTCAATGGAAACTATTGTTGGATATTCTCCAGATAAAAGTCAAAATATGGTTCTTATGGGCGGTTTAACAAAACATGTACCAATTACAAAAACTGCTTTTTTAGTGGGTACACTTTCTCTTTGTGGTATTCCACCCTTTGCTTGTTTTTGGTCCAAAGATGAAATTCTTAATGATATTTGGTTGTATTCACCAATGTTCGCAATAATAGCTTGTTCAACAGCAGGATTAACCGCATTTTATATGTTTCGGATCTATTTACTTGTTTTTGAGGGACATTTAAATGTTCATTTTAAAAATTACAATGGAAAAAAAACTCGCTCATTCTATTCAATATCTTGCTGGGGTAAAGAAGGTCAATTAACAATGAATAATAATGAAAGGTCTTCTTGTTTTTGTAAGAAGACACACCCATATCGAATTGATAGAAATGTAAAAAAAATAATACGACCTTTTATTGTTATTCCCTATTTTGGCACTAACAAAACCTTTTCGTATTCCAACGAATCAGACAATACTATGCTATTTTCTATGCTTGTATTAGTACTATTTACTTTGTTCCTTGGGGTCATAGGAATTTCTTTCAATCAAGAGGGAGTAGGTTTTGATATATTGTCAAGAATGTTAATTCCGTCTTTAAACCCTTTCAATACAAATTTAAACAATTCTGTAGATTGGTATGAATTTGTGACAAATGCAACTTTTTCGGTCAGTATAGCATTTTACGGAATATTTATAGCATCTTTTTTCTATAAGCCGGTTTATTCATCTTTACAAAATTGGAACTTACTTAATTTATTTGCTAAAAATGTTCTTAAAAAAATTACTGGAGAGAAAATAGTAAATGTGATATATGATTGGTCATATAATCGCGGTTACATAGATTCTTTTTATGAAACCTACTTGATTGGGGGTGTAAGACGATTAGCTAAAGGAAATTCTTTTTTTGATAAACGAGTAATTGATGGAATTCCAAATGCGGTCGGTCTTACAATTTTTTTGTTAGGAGAGATTATAAAATATGTGGGGGGTGGCCGAATTTCTTCATATATTTTATTGTACTTTTTTTATGTATTCATTTTGTTAGTAATTTACTACTTTTCGTCTTTTGTTTTAATGTTTTAATCTAATAAGGATATTCGATTTTTTAGATTTAATAGAATAATTTTCCTGTATCCATACTAATACCAAACTAATCCATTTCATAATCAAAATCTGACCAATTAACCAACTAACAAAACTACTTGTTAGGAATAAAATTTGTTTGTTGCCGAGAAACATATAAATGTTGACTAATCTGACTAACATTGAACTTGGTAAAAAGAAATAATTCAATAATAATAAAATAAGATTATTTAGGAATACTCGTTGTATGCTAAAATTACGCATTGAATTTTTCCTAGTGG